AAACACTTTCTTGTTCCTATTAACAAAACATCCTCTTTTTCTTCGCTCCTCCGGAACCGGTACAGAAATGGGTGCTTTTTCTACGTTGTTTACCTTAGTTACTGGGGGGTTTCGGGGAAGACCCATGTGGGGCACCTTTTGGGTGTGGGATGCTCGTTTAACTTCTGTATTCATCTCGTTCCTTATTTACCTGGGTGCACTGTGTTTTCAAAAGCTTCCTGTCGAACCGGCTCCTATTTCAATCCGTGCTGGACCGATCGATATACCAATAATCAAGTCTTCAGTCAACTGGTGGAATACATCGCATCAACCTGGGAGCATTAGCCGATCTGGTACATCAATACATGTTCCTATGCCCATTCCAATCTTGTCTAACTTTGCTAACTTCCTCTTCTCAACCCGTATCTTGTTTGTTCTGGAAACACGTCTTCCTATTCCATCTTTTCTCGAATCTCCTTTAACGGAAGAAATAGAAGCTCGAGAAGGAATACTAAAACCTAGTTCACTCGCTGAGTCTCTTTGCATCCATGGCTGAATGGTTAAAGCGCCCAACTCATAACATAATTGGCGAATTCGTAGGTTCAATTCCTACTGGATGCACTTAGTTCAGTTCCCATCTGTGAAGTAAAGAACTAGAACTCGAACTGCACTAGGTTGAGTTACTGAACACTAACATAAACTCACTGCCCGGGAAGTAGGCCGATCAGGCCCAAGCTTCGTCTTAAGACAAGAGGGGAGAATCTCTATTATCCTATAAAAGAAATTCTGTGTGAGCCTTTGCTTCTCGTTTCTGTTAGAAAGGTGTAAAAGAGTTTTCATTTTCATTATTGAGCCAATCGTTCTATGCTTTATCTTTCTTTCTGCCTTCAGTGGATACGTTTATATGGCCCTTTTCTCGTTAAGGCGTAATAGGAAGGTAACATTGGTTGTCTCATCCTTGCTCTAACCTTATATTTAGCCTTTCCGCTATCCCCCGTGTCCGAGGGTACCTCATGCTTATAGGCCTTATATGCTTATGTAGGCTGATGCTTTTTTTTCTTTTACCATCTTTCCACGGTATCATACCTCCCCTTGTAAGATAGGTTTCTGGACCTATTCCTGCTGAAGTAAAGCTATTGCAAGAACTACAATACGTCAGACGTTTAGGACCAACCGTATTGGCTATTCTATCGTTTACAAGATCGACCCTTAACTCACTGATCGGAGTACACCCTTCCGCTGCCTACTAACCTAGGTGGGATACTCTCAACCTTTCAACAATGGAAAGTCCCACAACAGCTTATGGGAGATCTTCATGATCCGTTCCATTACTGTTGACGTTAAAGCCCCAGTCAACTACTGTTGACCGGGAAAGCCCAAGAGGCGAAATCAATACATTCGAGAGGAAAGGAAGGAAGGAAGGGGCATCCATGCCCTTTTGAGGCTACTAGTTAAGAGATAAAGGCCAATATGGATTAAATCTAAAGGACCAATCCATTCAGTTCTACTCCTATGCATGCTTCTGCGGGCAGGGGAGATGTAATTGAAGGGCTACAAATCCGTCTTTTAAGTGCTACCAGTACTGTAGACGAATGAGATTCTTTGGGCTATCTAAGCTCGACGATTTGGAAGACTTAATTCTGAAGGCTGTTAAGCCTACCTCTGCTTTCTCTTCTCTCGGGCGAACGCTTCGTTTCTTCTATTGAAACTATATCATCCTTCATTCTATTTCCGGGAATGCTTGTCTCTACTCCACCCACGAACCTTTCATGTGACAATGTTCATTGGATTAAAGACGAAGAAATTTCATTTTGCTTTCATAAAGACCTACGTTTCGTCTAACCTTTACATACACTATGAGATCCCATTTTTTTTTTGCGGCAGATCTTTTTTTCTATTTTAAGCCTTCAAATAGAAAGGTGGCCATCTATGGAAGCGTGGAGAGGAGTAGTTAAACGGGCAGGAGATAATAACAGAATAATTGTGTGCACTGGTGGACCTAATACTTCTGTGCTCTCTCTCTTCTGTCATGTTACTTCTATTTAGTTAGTTTAATTTAGTTTCCATTAACTAGTCATGGAGTCGCTGTCTTTTAATCACTGAAAAAAACTCCCGATATCTGTATTATTATAGCTCCCTTCATTCATTATTAGGAGCCTGCTTCTTTTCCCATTACTCCAAGCGCATTGTGCGTTATCGAGGGACTTTTAAACATCCACAGTACCCCCCTGCTTGCTCTGTTTTCATTCAGAACCCAGCTTCACCACTCTATCTCACTGTAGCCATCCTGATGGAGAAGATTACTGGGCCACTCTCTACGGGTTCACTCCGGTTGGCATTTACAGATGTCAGGGTTAAAAAAATTGTCCGGATCTTACGCTGATCCGAGGTGACCGGCCCTTCGACCCCATTTATTCGAGGCACTACTGAAGGGCACATTGGGCCTGTCAGTTTCTCAATCGAAGGAAGAGAACGAGACGTATCTTACTTACGATCTTTTTTTGCAGCATCCATGAATCTTAATTAAAAAGACCAGGCAATGAAATCGCACCCCCCAAACAATTAAATAAAAGAAGACCGCTCGCCAACTACTATGATTAAAAGAACTACCATTGAACCTTCCTCTCGTTATACCTAATCTATTCAAAGCAAGCAGTCAATCCCATCCTTTCTCCCTTATTTTACTGGAATTCCCATCGAGCCACGCGCCTCGGCTCTCCTCCCGCAGGAACTTCCTTTACTTCAACCTATACCTAATCGATTCACACGTTAAATCCATGCAGGAATGGATGATTACGCCAAACAAATGACGTTCGAAATGACAGCCTTAGCGGAAGAAATTTTATAATAGGATTTTCGCTTTAATGGAATGCCAGTCTATAGCTAAATGCGTATCTTCCCTTCAGGGGCTAGCTCATCTCCCGGAGTCGACTGGTGCTAAGCATTTTTTCTTCAGGTCAATACATTGCACGCTCCTCTCCATCTTGCCCTGCCCCCTGATACCATTTCTTGGCTTCAATCGACCGGAAAGATATGACAATATCTTCAGTGATGTGCAGTCTTCTCTAGCTCTTTTTCCGATTCTAACTCTTCATCTCCTAGGCTAGGACAGGACTATAACTAAGACGGCTCGGAACTGAGATTCTAAATCTGAGCTTTGCAGCTCCGCTCTGAGAGCCTGTCCCGAGAGTCGAGTGGCATACTCGGTAAAGCAGCTTCGTTCCTCACTTTGAAATGGAGCTACTCCTTCTGCTTGTCCTGCGAGTGCTGTCATCTCAAACAGATACTGATTGAAGAAAGTCCGAGAAAGCTGCTTTGACAACTTCCTATCTTCCAATAACCTTTCATAGAATTTCATGTGTTAAGCACATAGTTCAATCAAATCAGAGTTCTTGACATTACAGGTTCGTCTGTTGGTAGCTCCTTAGGTTCAGGATTGCTTTCTTCATGGAATAAAGGTCACGGTGAAAAATGTTAGAAAGAAGACCAGCTTCTAGATCTCATCCTCGATTAGTCGGCTCCTGGCCTAGCCTAGGAATAGCCCTACTAGAGAAATGGCGTTTATAAGATACAGCTCGTCTCAATCGAATGTTCCGACTAAGAAAGAATCGACTGGGAGATCTAATGGCTGCTAGTTGGCCTGCCCCGGTTTCGTGCTTGTTAGCAGTGCTTCCCCACTCCTATCAGACAAGACCGTATCGAAGGCTAAGGAAAGGCTGTTTTCGCTAATGAATTGATAAGAATTCCCTTTCTTTCCACATTCCAAACTCGTCCACGAACCTAACTAAGACAATCAAAAAAAGCTTCTTTCGTCGGACCTTTCTGAACAGCGACGGTACTGATTGAACTCAGGCTTTTGTCCCCGCTTTCCTATAGTATAGGCTAGTCCGTCCTTTCGCTATGGCCTTAACGCTGCGCTCCTCTACTATAACCTAAGGTCGACCTTTCCGATCCTTCAGTGAAGCTACCAAGCCACTCGACCGGGAAAAAGAGTAGCTGCATTTTCTTTCACTTCTCTCTTCACTGGAACTCTCACTCGCTCACAAAAGTTTTCGTACTGCCGTGTACATTCCACTATCGTTCCGCCAGCGCACCGGAAAATTTCAGTTGAGCAGACCGGTAGAAGGGGCAAACATTAAGAACATAGTGTTGCATCCGAGAATGAACAGAGCTCTCAAGTTGGCGCCGACCTACTCATCATCATTAAGTGCTTATGAATCAGAAATCGAATAGGCCATTTTCACTAATTCCACTCGGTGGAATATTTAGATCAGTTGGAAACTGACATTCTATGGGGTCTTATGCCCGCTTTCTTACACAGGCTGTTGTGGAAAGACTCTCTCCCTTCTCCTACTTGCTAGTATTATTCTATTCTTTAGCATTTTCTGGCTAGGTAATGGTAATGCAATTTGCTAATTGTCTCATTCATAGAAGCGGATAGGCGCCCGATCTTATCCCAATCCCATGCTCTCGTTAATCGCCATACACGCCCTATCGGAAAACAAAGAAGAGCCGAGTTATATAGAGGTAATGTGATTGGACTAGCAATGCAATATAGGATCTTCCCACCTGGAATTCTCTTATCCTAGCTTTACGGATTAGTAAATCGCCTAAGGGCTTCCACTTTCAGTCCATATAGCTCAGAACTTCGAAAGCAAACCTTATCTACGACCAGAATTGCATTACCTTCTGGGATTGGGGATCAGTCCTATCTGTGGATCTATGAATCCAAACCCCCCGATACCATACTCTGATTTACTTGAACAACCCTCCCTTACAGTGGGATTTTTGGCATCAATCCCATTCCTGCTGGATGCATTTGGAACATTCAATCCCGATTGGTTATACCTGAATGCGGTTCTCCTTGACGGCAGGTAACAGAGAATAATAGCTTCTTGGTTTTAGTTTCTGCCTGCTTCTTTGTTCAACTGGGCTTGTTCGCTTGACGGGTCCTAGTCACTACTAGTTAGCTCAACGAAAGTTGGATAAGATTTTTCAAAAAGTCTTTCTACGATTTATTCTTCCAAAGTAAATATCTACTGTGATGATATTTCAGGTAAAGCAAGAGTTAAGAGGAGCGACAATCACTATCCAAACTCTCCCCATCATATGCCCTTGCTGGAGAATTCGAATCCGTACTTTACTTTAGATATGGAGAAAACCTATCATCATAATTAATAAGGTTCTTAAAAGTTCCTCTTCAAAGGCTATCTACCAGTTCCATACTAGTTTATCATCTGACTTCTACATCAATATTTTTCTTTTTTCGAGCCATGAAGCCTTCTATCGAACTTCAGAATCCTCAGCTAAGATCGGTGAATCTCGACTCTATGGTTTTTGCTTTTGAGAACTCTTTGATTTGACTCATGAGAGTCAACTTTTTGTTTGGGGGGCAAGATCTGTATTTCGGATGATTCCATCCTACGCATGCAGGGTTTCCTTTATCGGTCTCATCTATCTCTATAGTCTAGTACGTTCAAGACAACCCCCTGACCTAATTAATTCCTAGCCTCCGCCGACCGGCTACATACGATCCAGCAACCTTTTTTTTTTGCTTACCAATCCAATTATAGATCTTCTTTTCTTCACTAAAAGTTGATTCGGTCTGTGCTTCCACTTTTCGAAAGGAGACATTTTCCATATTGCTTTCATAGCTTCCACCTTCATTTTGAAGGACAGTGTGGCATACTAATACAAAGATACTGCCGAATAGAGCTCTTACTCAAACCTTCCTTCTTATCTAGTTCTCACACTCAGATAGAGTTTTGATTTGTATCCCAACTTCTTAATCAACTTCCACGAGGTAAGTCACATGCTGTATGGTCGATGTCTAAGCAGGAAAACTTACGTAAAGTGATTCAGACCAGGAAAAACGTTAGAAAGAACGAGCATTCCTCAATAAATAGACCTCCGTTTAGCACATTTTACAGGAGACATAATCAATAAGACAGTTCTTCTAAAGGTCCAATATCGATATACGCCCAAACACTGGTACAATTGTTGGTACAAGTTCGTCAAAGTCTGAGCATAGACCTAAGATTGGAAGAAAACAAAGCTAGAGCGGTACTCCGGCTCCGCTCCGGTACGTTGGTTGGCCAAAAACACCTTATAACCTTTCCTACGTCAACCCTCTGCCTCTGGGAAAGGATCTGACTGAACTACGATTCATTTATTTAAGATTACGATTTGGAGGAACCTCTGTTGAAGAAGGCGATGTTACCAACAAATGATTGACCGACTTGAACCTTGATTCTCTAATAATGAGGCTGAGGATACTGGTTGGGACACTAAGCTTTCTCCTTTCTTTGCCGATCCTGGTAGACTGACCCTTGCTTCTCTGTACGCTGGGATGTGTTTTACTTTGGTATTCCATCTATCAATAGAAGGTTCGAAATCAAAAATGTGATCCCTTCTCCGTTGAAGCTAGTCCATGGGATGTTTGTTGTTTGGCAAAGCCCAGTTCTTTGAGAATCGATTGAGCTCTTGACAGTCATAACATAATTATCATACCTCTCTATTTCTACTGTACTCAAGTGAAAGCGAGGATGATTAAACACAAGAGCGATGATTCTATAATTAGACTTATGGTATTAGTATAAAAGGAGCTTACTTTATTATATAATAATATAAATAATAAACGTTGCTTCTTTCAGTAGATAGTTACTTCCTATTGATTGATTCTATTGGCTGATGCCTAGAGACTAGAAAGACCCTCTGGTCTTAAGATAAAGCCCCTAAGAAAGGGGCTTTCGGGGAAAAAAATCCCGTTAACCTAAGACTTTTCCCGTCCTTCCTCCTGGAAGAAGGACGACACGGCTTTCTAATTGAAGTTGGAGTCTTCCTTTCTTTCAATTAGTAGTTTTGAAGATTCATAGACTTCGGACAGGTTTTTGATTTATGTATGTTGCCTAAAGGGCAAAAAAAAGTACTAGACTACTATCCATTTCATGTTGTATGTTAACAGGCTGAAGGGAAAAAGGAGCCTAGCTCAGAGCTTAAGGAAAATAGCTCAAGCTATAAAATTCAGTCTCTAGGTCTAGGTTAAGGAAGCCCGAGAAAGATTCATTCTGTGTTGTTCTGGTCTTGCCTGTCTTTTTGTCTTAGCAGAGCCTAAGCCTACTCTTTATCTTTAGGCTCTATGAGTAGTTTCGCGGATTTCGTAGCTTGAAGGATGCCATCTCGGGCTAGGTTTTCGCATAGAAGAAAGAAAGAAAAAAGCAGCTCAGTTTGCTTTATGAACTATCCGATAGGATATTAAACACAGTGTCTTTAGTTAGTTCTGGATAGGATCTATTTTGAATAAAGGACTACTCAATGCGGCTATCTTATCTTGGAACTGCTGGAATAAAGGATTGTATAACAATACAGAGTGGCTTGGAGTGGAGCTCTTCCTATTCAATAAGTATCTCTCTATGGCAATACATAAGGATGGTATCTAAAGAGCTGCCCTTCATCAAATTACAAACATATGAGATAAAAGAAGAACATGATCGTTTATCCATAAAGAACTTTCTTGTAGTTCCGTCTACAAATTTAAAAAGACTTGTCCATCTGTTTCGTTTCTTAGTTGAATCCCCAAAAAGATATACTCGTGCAAATGAAGGGTGGTTTTAAGGAGCTTTTAAGCCCTGGCTCCGGCTGCTAACCATTCCTTTTCCATTAAGGTATGTCTCCGACCTGTAAGGAAAGTAAAGAGGGCACATGGTCAGTCGGCGGTTGACCAGTCCTTCATCTTCTTTTCTATCTTTCTATATAGATTCGATTCTGGTGTCAGTGTCATTGGCCTATAAGTCTGGGTGCATTTTCTTCTTCCTGTAGTCAGTTGTATTCAAAGTAGTAGCTTAGCTGGCCTAGCGCTTAGATATCCTAACGCTTTCGAGTATAGGTTTTCTCTAAATCTAAAGCATTCTCCTTTCCTTTCTAGCTTAACCAAAGCAGCAAAATAGATATCACTTCTCGGGATAATTGCGTATAGAAAGAAAGATTTCCTGTCGTACAGGAGGTGGTGACACTGATCTCAATATCAAGAGTTCGCTCACATAACAGCCTTTGAGTTGACTCAAAATAGAAGACTTTCATAGCTCGAGACAAAGGGAAGTGAGACAATAGAATAACTCACTAAGATAAGAATAATAGAAGTGCGATCGGGTTAGATGAAAGGTATGCCAGTTGCAAGCATTGATTTCTTTTCTTTCTGGATGCTACTGAATATAGCAGTCTTCTTGGATCTCTACAGTATATTACTATTACACGACCTGCGATTTCATATGCAGTGAATACTGTGTGTCAATTTATGAGTTCACCACCGACCACCCATGAAGTTGCTGTTAAGCGTATTTTACGGGAAGTTGCTGTCCCCCTTGTTATACCTAAAATATAAGCGGAAATAGGGCTTGAGGATGACTTCCCTCATCGACCATCGACAGGCGACTTTTTCTCAATCCTTAACACCCCAAGATTACCGAAGTACCAGAGTGTGACATAAGCTTACATTATTCGTCTTATCTGAAGCTTGAGCAGGAAACGAAGGTAATACCAGGAAATAGTCAAGGAAAGTAGCTAAGGTAAGATCCCACTCTTATAGCCGAGGGTAAATCCTGTAGCTTCTGCTAGCCTAAGTTGCTCTTAGCCAGTGTTGTTCCCAGCATCGATGAACCCGCCCACGATCCGGTAGCACTCCGAATATCTACCCTTCCTTCGAAGTCCCGATTAGAGAGGAGGGATAAAGTAGCGTCAGTACGGTTTCTGCTTTCCGCCCAGCCGGTAGCTTAACTAACTAACCAACCCTTTCTTCCTTTGAAGGAGCAGCTAAGAAAGTAGCTCTTAGAACGAGGGATAACTCTCAGGAGTGGCAAGATAAATAAGGAAGTTTCCCTGGTGAAAGCAAAAAACCTTACTTCGCTCCTCACCACTCTTTACTCTTTTCTTTCCCGCCTAACTGAGAAATCCCTTCCTTCGCGCCTGTACTCCAACTTGGTCCTCAAATGCCTGGTTCTGGACTCCATCCTTCTCGTATGAACTGCCCAAACAACGCTCGGGATGACAGACACACTTCGGACGGAGATGCTTTTTGTACGAGATCTATTGGTTCAGAAAAAGAGCTACTAAAAGGTAAACGTTTTCCCCGATCCCAGATCAAGAACAAAGTCCTAAACAAAGTCTTTCTCCTCACCGACAAAGCAGAGTGCTAATCCCGATCAAAACAAGTCTGACCTCGAAGATGCTATATATATAAGATTAAGTGTGGATCTATTACAATAGTTTCTGGTAAGCCTGATAGAGCACAGTTGGTAATAAGGCGAAGCCGTGCCTTAAAGTGAGTTTTCAAAGTTTTTCTGTTCTTTCTTCCCTATGTGCCCCTTGCGTATAAAGAGAACCTTCTCCACGCTTAAGTAGCTAAGATAAGACGCGGGGGAAAGCATCAGGAGAAGTGGGAGATGGTCTGTTTAACTGAATGACCCGTCTGTCTACCTGTAGCTTCATCCTGTAAGGGAGTCTTCGACTTCGAGTACACCTACACCTGGGTGGTTCATATCCTATTTCGCACTATTGATAGAGAGAGTGGTACTTTCATCCATGACCGGGTGGGTATGGTCTCTCTTCCCGAGCATCTTCTTCCTTCATGGAAGACAGGGCAAACCAATCTATCATACAGATCTGGCTAAACCTGGTATCCATTGAAAGAAAATCAAAGCTGTATTGCCCTTTTTTTTTGCAAGGTCAAGACCACAAAAACCAAGGGCATGGGGAGGATGATACTGAGTCTTCCGTCGCATCTACCAATATGGTCCAAATTGATGAAAAAGATTCTGCTTCATCGAATGTAGAGGCAATGGAAACTTGATGAAAAGTCTTCTCGATTATCATGTTTGCTTTTGCGAAGACCGATTCTTGAGCTTCCGATGTTCCTAAAGAGCGTCAGGTTATGTGGTACTTTAGATAAGGATACCAACGAAAATATGAGTAAAAAGAATCCTGGCGAAGACAAGGTCTAAGTGTTTTGGGGTGATAGAGTTGAGGTTGAAAATGAAGCTACTGATGTAAACCAGAGCTCTGGTGATTCAGATTTGGCATGACGAAAGCAGATAGAGGAATTCAAGGCTTCGATTAAAGCATAAAAAAAAGACGGGATCGCTATCACCCTACGTGACTGACTTTAAGAGCTTCGGTATATAGAAATTCATTCTTTATTAAATTCAATATTCAATATAAATTTCTTTCACTTTCCCCAAGCACCCTCTTCCGCCCAATAACAAGAGAAAGGGGGGTCCCAGCGTAAGGAGCCACTCCTCTCCCTCCTTAATGGCTCGAGCAGGACGAGCAATCTCCGTTTTCGCAGTACTACTATCGAGGCGGGCTAGCCCATCAAAAGGACTATCAGACCCCTCATAGAGAGTCAAGTCGAGACCAAAGGCTAGTTCCTCCATGAAGTCTGGACTGCCCCTCCCCGTCAGAGGAGTATTGTACATTTACCTCAAAGATATGGATCGGTCAACCTTGAAGGGGAAAGAGAAAGAGATTGGAAATGAGCATATCGCGATCATTCCTCTATTCCCTCTGGTCCACCCGATATCCATTCCTTATATCTCGACTGGCCAGTACCCATATTTGCCTTATTTCCCATACATCCCTCCTTCCTCGGATCCACCCCTCCACGTTGCATTCCTTGCCCCGCCGATGAATTACCCGTAGTGAAGACACTCTGGTTTGAAAGGGGCCGCTCTAACGCTAACGCTATGATCGTCTTTGCTATGTCCTCATTCCATCGGTGGAGAATCCGCTTTCTATTCCACTCGTCGATTTTTCTATTTATGATTGAGCTAACTGACTGAAACCTTTCCACTGCGGTCGGGTGGGATCGTCATGGCCGGTGGATCAACGGCTCGCCGTTCCACCAGGGATCTATCCATAGTTTTGTGTCAGTTACCGTTCTAATGAAGTAAGAGATCCCCTTAAGGACTATCTATTTGGCCGCTGACCTCCAGTCGAAGGAGGCGGATAACTGTAGCCCGCTAACGGTGATTCCTGTGGGAAGCACTTATCCTTATCTTTCATTACCTGAGCAGGCACTCTACTCTGGCTTAGTGACCAGTCTCCAGAGTTTCCATAAAAGCTCCAGTTTTCCAGATAGAGCTACAAATAGGAGGATGGGAAGGTACGAGTAATTTCACTGTGGCGCCCCTAGACGATTTCTTTGTCGTCTTTAGCCGGGATAGGATCGAGTTCTTGGATACCAAACCAAAGCCGTCCCTACGCCGGCGGCACCGGCGGCATCATGGATGAAGGAAGACCAGGCATGATTCCAAGTCTTAATGTGAAGACTTGTGTTCCCACTTTATCCGCCTTGCAGCTTGTCAAGGGAGTCAAGTCTTCAAGGACGAAGAAAGCTTTGTGGCCCACCATTTGTTAAACCCCCCTCTTCTCGGGCGATAGGGCTTCCTCTTTTCTTTATACTCTGGAGTTTTTTATTTCGAATTAAGCTTACAATTGAGGTCAGTGAGAAGCTTGTAAGTTCTGCTTTAAGCTATAGGCTTCCTTCCCGCAAGGGATGAGGTGGTCGTACCGCTTCTGGGACCACGATATGCACCACCAGGGGCTGTTTTTTCGACAGGAGTTGGATACCCTCCGCAGGTAAGCTTGTTCTTCTGTGAAATTTCCTTCTTCTCGTTTGTTTTGGGTCGCTCCATCACTCACTCTGCTATAAGAATTGAGTAAGCCGATCCCGACTTCTCATAGACTGGATTGATTGTCAGAATCTGCTCGCAAACAAACTTGCTTCTTGCCCATGTACTCGTAAGGTATCCCTTAATCTGACGCCTCTTCTTGATCAGGTTTTCCCCTGTAGTATTTAAAAAAAATAGAAGCAGATATAGTTAACCGAAGGAGTTGAGGAATTCTTGCTTTAATCCGTCCCGCCATTCCTGACTTAGTAAGGAATATAGTAAGGGACTACTGTTTATCTTTTATGTATGTTTTATGAGTGAAAGAACGAGCTCTATAACTATTTATATTTTAGCCGAAGGCCTTTTGATGGCTGGCTATTTTTTTAAATTTCAGATCCTTTCATGTATATGATGATATCCTTATTAAATTTAATTATAGGCCCATTATTGAGATATGCTAAATCAGTGGCTCAATAACTGTTTTAAGAGGACTAAGTAGTAAAAAAAAAGGATCTAAATTGAACCCGCCAAAAAAGCCGCACATCTATCTTAGCCAACCAAGGAAGACATCTCGTCAAGTCAGTTCAATGATCCGAGGGTAGGCAACTGAAAATGGGCACTCTCTCTCTCAATCGGTTGAATTGGTAACGGCATTGGCTATTGGCCATCCGTCCACAAATCATCTGAAAAAAGTAGGTCGATTCCCCGTTTAATCACTTGTTCAATCCTTTTAAGAAAGAGATGCTCATCTGCTCTGGTTAGCTCGGTAGAGTGGCAGGCGAAATCCGTCTCTCTTTATAGATATAGAGTAGGTGGCGTTTAACTTCTTACTCGTGTAGTGAGAAAAACCTTCTTCATGGCCTCCTTTATTTAGATTTAGTTCAATCACGAGTTTAAGGTTTGCGATAGATGTTGCCTTTCCTGGATAAACGATCTCAAATCGGCTTTTTTATTTTAGCAGATCTGTGAAAATAATCGGTTTTTTTAAGTCATTTGTCCCTGGCATCTTATCTTCCGGTTGGAAGTGCAAGGCAGCAATCATCTGTAGCGGGCTAGCTCACTGAATCGATATCTGTATTTGTATAAATATAAGAGATGCTTTTTGCTTTGTCTTTTAAGCCGGATCGTCAATGTATTGGTAAGGATCTCTCCCCTGCCTATTTGGAGGGCTGACAGTTGCTTGCTTGTGACGCTCAGCCCCTACTGAGCTTTCCGGTAGGCATCAGTAAATTATATTATATTATTATCAATTCCCACTTACTTCTGTAAAAACTTCTTCCCCCTTGCAATTCCAACTCGGCCAGAGAATCAAAGGGCAGATGGTATGTCTTTCTATCCATACTGATTGTTGGATAGAAATTGAAATCCGACTTTATGCGAGCAAGGTTCAAAACACTCTTTATAATCCGTCCTTCTATAAATCGAGAAAAAACATTTATCCAAAAGATTTATTCATTACTACTACATAAAACACTACATTACATAAACAACCACATATGACTTTCCTAGAGAACGTCAGCTTTAAAAGCATTAGGCTTTATACATTACTTATTTTCGAAACATAAAGAAGTCAAAGGATAGGCCTTAACAAGTAGAAAGAAGAGAAAGTAACTACTTTCTTTTTTTTGAAATTCTTCTATTATTTATTGGTTATTCCAGTCACCGAGGTTGACAGCCTGCACAATGAGTTCTTGCTGCTCCTCCCGCAGCACTTGCAGCCTCCTCTCCAAATCCCTGCGGTTCTCATTGGCAGTGCCAATGCGTCTTTCTGCCTCTGCAGGATCTGAAGCTCTAACATTTCTCAAAAAGAGGTTTAGCGCTCTATGGCGCTGAAGAATTTCATTTTGCAGTTGCCCCATTTCGGCAGCAATTGCAGAAAGCCTGTTTGCAACATCCATAGCTATACGTGCTATTACGAAATTTCTTTGGTTTGAATTTGATGAAGAAGACACTTATTGAGCCGGAATTTATAGAGTGGTAGAGGAATCCCGCCATGCGTCACCGAATTTGATGGCAGGCACACTTCTGGCTAGTTCTCCGCACTACTTTTCTGCAGTTGAAGACTATCATGCCTGTTTAATGAAAACCTGGCTGGCTCTGGCTACCTTGCGGAGCACACATAATATACCCGAATCACATTGTAACAAAGAAAGTACAACCAGCTTACGTAGAAAAGATTCCATATTCTATGCCAATGGACTCGTGACATCCATGTACTGAGTCGTCAAATGAGCCACGTTAAGAAAGCCCAAGCTTATACGCATTGGCCCACAGGGTGCCCCAATAGGGCCCGAATGAAAGACCCAAGCCTACATGAACCATCAAAGAAAGACATATCGATGGGGTTTTGCTTGTTGCCTGAATGAAAATGCGTCTATTTCTTTCAGACCAAATCAAATAAAGATGTAGGCTTAACTAAAGCCCAATGCCAAGCAAAGCCCTAAAATACAAGAAGAAATTGGGTTCCACTAACCCAACATGAGGTGGAGCCTTAACCCGACACAAGATGGGACCCGTCACGGATAGTGGGCTTAGAACAAGACCCATCGGTGGATAAGATCACATCTTCATAACAAACAAAAGGTGTACACGTTCGGCCTCACTCAAGGTAATGGGCCAAACCTAACGAGTCCAAACAAATTGGATCTTATTGTATGACAAAACCACAGATTGGCTATCTAATTTCTTCAGTAATTTGAGAATTTCCTAAAGCAATAGGGTTGGTTTTACCATTGTTAATCGTTGGAAATCCCATGTGATTGGCCCCAAGGTTGACAGCCATTGGATGCCCAAGACCGCCCCATATTCTCCCAAAGGCATTACCATGAAATCAGTGGTCAATTCTAAACCCTGTGCTGTCCAACACAACCCTTTGCACCAAGCATTGACTTCCAGTAAATCTCCATTAGCCACAGCCACCTTAACGGCCTTTGTCTGTTGGAGTCTGCACCCTACCCTACTCTTTTTGCAACACTGCAATCAATGAAATCTTCACTTCATCCTCCTCCTTGTCCCTGCCATCGTTTTGAATCATTAACATATACAATTGAGAGCTCTTGCACTTATGACCAAAGGTATACTTCTCATCACACCAGTAACACAATCCCCTCCTCATCTCTTTCACTCTCGGCTTACGCAATGATCGGATCGGAAGAACTCTCTTCAACCGCCCATGATTGAGACAAACGTAGATGAGAACAAATTCTTTTTCATAGTCTGCTAATTTTCTTCTTGTTGCATCTCGTCGATACGATAGGTTGATTTACCTTAGACGTCATATGCCCTAAAGGTTTACTGTCTGGATGGTACTTTTCAACAGATAAGCGAATCGCGCTCAAGTGGTGGTTGACGAAATATCTAATCCTCGTTTTCCCTGTCTGGTGTGGTCTTAGATTCCGCTGTCCCTTTCCGCTTCACGCAATAGCACGCTCCGAAGCAAGCGAGCTTCGCCGGTAGTAGCCTCAATAATTAGTCGAGTAGCAGCTTCTTTCCGGCAAAGCTTACCAATCCTACACTCCTTTCTTCTATGTCTGGTGGAGCTATTCCCAGACAGCCTGAGAGCTGAGTGAGGACCTTATTTGAGATGCTTTATACCTTCCAAAGCGAAATAATCACTCCTGTAGCTTATTGCGCTCGATCTACATCCTACCTAACTCGATTAAGCTTTTCTTCTTACACACAGAAGGTTTTTGCTATCGTATTGCGGGTTTTCCACTTCGTTCAGTTACATTAGGGCTTTATACAACTCTACCTTGGTGATTAAGTTCCGCTTTAGTTGGTGTGAAATGAGCTGATTCTGGGATAGGAGGTCTTGTCGGTATGGAACCTACCCTTCCGGAGTGAAGGATTGTCATCCTATAGCCGAGTGTTTTTAATTTGGTTTAGAGTCGAGTGATGAAGCTCATGATTCTGCCGTTAGTGAGAAGCAAGTAAACTCTATAGCCCTAAACTAAAGGAGCAGGTCAAGTTCGTTCAGCTTGAGGGATAAATTACGTGGCTGACCTGCCAGTCCATCAAATATCATAGTTTATCCTTAAGAGCAGGAGGTTCCTTGTGTGAAACTTAGATGTTGAAGCACGCACCCTTTATCTTATGCTATGGGTAAGGAATCAAAGGCAACGAGCCAAACCCAGTTGTTTTTAGGAAGCAACCTCTCCCCTCCCCTGTGGGTTCACCCCTGAGTGTAATGCCTTAACGGCCTTTTAAGCGCCTCTCACAACGGACTCGACACCAATCCCGGCAGAAGGATTTGGTTACCATAAGTGGAGGCATGGTCCTAAATTTTGCCGTTGTTATAACAGAACAATTTTCATATAAAGATGCTCAAGCGAGGAGATGTTATGTTACGAGCATCCGTCTGCGGGCGCAGGGAGGCCAATGGTAGGAAGCTTAACATCATCTTTTCCAATAAGTGAGTCTCTCGAGGCTTACTCGTTCCGACCCTGAACAACCTTTTTTTAGAAAAGCCAGCCTGTAGGAAGTTCGGGAGAAGGGGTCGACTCAGGCATTACTCAATAGAGGTGCAAGGCTGACTCCCAAAATGGGAGTTAGACTAATTCCCTTCCAACCTTTGATTAGTTTGTGAGGAATTCCCCAATCCATCCACAACTTTTTTCCTAGCACATGGTGAAAGCCGACGACATAAAGAAGAAAAACAAAGAAAAGATCCTCAATGAGAAGGTCCATGCCTTCTTCCAATTGTTTTGCCAATGATGGATTTCGCGCCATTCCATCGAAAACTTAGTTGAAGGCAGGATGTGCGGGCGGATGTAGTTGTTAAGATCTACCGAAAGTTACTATGGCCAAGCTTATAAAGCTAGCCAAGCCAGTGTCGAAGGAGACCTTCCAATCTATACTGTCCCCTCCATCGGACCAACGAAAGGTTGCGATGGCCTCAGTAGAGATACTTAATAAAGTGCCTCTATTGTTTAGGAAGTATATCCCTGATATCTCCACTATTCCCCTTAAATCAGGGATTAGCTGGAGACCGACCTGGAAGGCCAAAGCTCCCAACATGAGACCCATACGGTTAAAGGATAACCCGAGGAAACGATATAAATCTTTCTTTCGGGCGTTCCCTTTCGAGGTTAATTCTTGGTTCTGTAAAGTCCAGGAAGACGCCAAGAAGTCCGCTGGATCCTTGTTTGGGATTCTGTGGTATCCGAGGATCAGGTATTGTTTTGACGAAAACAATGAAATGTTCAGTCAACATGACGCATCCCGCTTTGAGAGGGAGGTTGTCCGATTCCTTATGTGATGCCTTTCTTTGTTCCCTTTGGCATGATCGTTTCGAAGTTCTTTCTTTCATAATCAAGTCTTTTTCGGAAATCAAAATAGCTGTTGAGCTCCAGGTTTATTACCACCTCCCTTTGGGGGCTAAGGGCGCAGCATCGGCGGTAAGAGCAGTAGACCCGCCCGCAATGGAAACTGAGCAAATCCCTTTCTCATTATGAACCTACTTTCTTCGCACTCTAAAGCTACTATGGAAAGCCGGTTTCAGGCAGCAAGTGCTCCTCCAGTTCCATCTGTCTTTCAAAAAGGCTTTTATTGGCACTTTCGATACTGATATAGGTCTTATTCAACAAACTACTTCTTCTGGTTATGGCCACACGGGTTGGCGGCATAGTCTTCCACAAGCTAGGCGGGTTCACGGTCCTTGCTCGTCTCTCAATTGATTGTAACTTTAACTCCGCTTTTAAGCCAAGCCTTCACATCTAACTGTAAGCGCTCTTCCATTATTGCCATTCCCGCTTTTCCTATTTAAAGGGCTATGCTATGCGCAATCAATCAGTTGCTTGCTTCCTATCAATCTCGATTCCTGCTTAGCTGTGAAGCTTGTTTACTGCTTTCCTTCTTTTGCTTATTCGATACTGGTTCCCTCTCTCCGTCAAACGAATTGTAAATAAGTATTCTTGCTTGCTCCGCGTTGAGCCCATCTGGTCCTTCTTTTCTTCATTCCGGGTATGCTCTATCAGTCTGTCCCGATTCCTCTAGTTATGGAGTTCCGGACTTGCTCTCTTGAGTGCAGGACTCTGGCTCAATGGCCGATTTAGTAAAAAGGCATTCATAAGCTACATCTTCCTATGGCATATACCTGTAAGATCGTTAATTGCTTGGTTCATTCTTTGATGTCAATATGGATTCCCGGTCCAGCTCATCTGAAAAAGAGTCTCCTGAAAGTTCAAGGCTTGCAGTAGCAGTTGTTTTATTCCTTTAGAAGGATTAGTTGTCCCGCCCCTGTACCAGTTACAGCAATCCTGTGTGGTATAAAATAAGAAAGTCTATGGCAGGATATGTCCCCCTTCCTACTAGTACTAGGAAAGGTTAGGAAGCAAGGACTGATTAGACCGTACTAACGATCGGCCGATTCTCGGCATCTTCACTAGTTGCTTGCCTTAGTGCAATCAGTTCTCGCACAAAGCCTATATCCCTTCGCCAAGCGCAGGCGAGTCAGTACGTACCAATGCCTTCTGCCTTCGGTCAGTCATTAACGCCCGCTCGAGGTGAGAAGAAAGTGCCTGAAGGCCTTCCCCCTGGTGCGGTGCCTTCTCTTTCTATATAGAATACGTCCAACCAGTCCCCACACGCCCGATCACGAACACAGGTCCCGAAAACCGGGCACAAGTGACGGACCAAACCAGGCTCCATAGCCCGAGGTCCTGACTCAAGGAAAAAGACCATATAAAGTCCGCCCCGGTCTATGCCAAAAAAGAAGGTAAAGCGCCCTCCCCCCACATTCAAAAGACGAAAAGCGAAACCAAAAGTAAAAAAAAGACCAAAGCTCGAAAAAAATGGGATTCTTACATAAAAGCAAAATAAATAGAGTAGAAAGAAAAGAAAGATGTATAAAAATCGAAAGATCAAGTGTGAGTCTGCTCTTTTTTTCAAAAAAAAGAGAAAAAGAAAAAGCAAAATAAAGCCTAAAATATGTAGTGCAGAAAGCATGAGATCGTCACGAGTGATCATGAGAGCTTAGTTTTTTAGGATCGCTAATTTCCTGCGCTGTAGTTGCCCGTAGTGATATCCTAATTTGGCTACTTCCCCCACTCATCAAGGCAGAACATAAGAAACGACACTATTGCCTTCAGGGCCCTGAGAAGCGCAGCAATCCGGTAGCAGATCCTTTAGTAGGTGAAGGGGCATAGCGTTTACATACAAACCTAACTCAGTAAGGCCAGTCAGTCAGTTTAGTGAGCGTGCCTGTGTTAGAATTCCAGTTCTTTTTGGCTTTCATCCTGCTAACAGATAAGAAAGATCGTCTCAACCAACGGTTTCAGGGCATGACGCTTGGGGCTACGTGCTTGAGGGGCCTGACGAAAGGGCATTAGGCAAGGTGGGACTAATATAAGAATCCAAGGTTTCGAAGAGCTTTGACTGCCGGGATGGCTTCTTTCATAAGGGGGTCCGGTCTGATTACCCATTACGAAGACCAACCCAATCTAAGTAAGAACGAGAAGGGAACGACAGAAGGACTGACAGTGATTGGTTAGAGTTAGATCCGCGAGAGGTCGTTTAGGATATTGCCCATGCTCGCCTAAGCCAATCGAAGTTCCAAGTACACGCAACTAGCAATGTGAGACCGAAGTCTTTCTACTAAACATCGGGGCTTTGAGTTCTATTCGTTAAGCGATCGCTTTCAAGGGGCATAGGCATAGCTACGTTGGAGAAGAAGGTCGTTACCTTTCTTGGAAGGGAAGCTAGGGAAAAAGGGCTTGGTTCAAATCCAATTTCATTTTCCCCGGTTGCAAGTCCACTTCCTTTCCTAAACAAACTGGCATCCAAATCGGCGTTTTCCCGGTTTCAAACTTTGATGATTGAATAGCAGGAAAGATTAGATTGGCTTCATTCCTATTCTATTCCCAAGCCAGCAAGAATCACTCTAACTTCAGATATAGGCTCCTAATGGAACACTTACTAAATCTCGATGCACCGTCCATTCCCCCTCATGTGCAGCTCCTAGGATCACAGCTTTTATTGCATCAACAGCTGATGAAATTGCTAGTCCTCCAACACCGCTAACGGATTCAGTTACCTTTCAAAGCCTCCTAACTCCCAACAGCTTCTCAAGCAGCCACATCTTCTCTTTTTTCTTATTTCCCTAAGCCTAATCATGTAAACAAATGCAATTCGAGGAGAAGCGAGTAGATGAAAGAAAGTCCTTTGACCAAGTAAAGCTTGTTTTGGTAGTCCACGCAGAGCCTTAGCCGGTCATCTTTCTATATTCTATAATAACTAATTATTTATAAATAATAAAAAAGAAGTTATTAATTGAAATTCTTAATCCATTTTTTTCTACTGATTGTGTTCCTGAAGTAAAAAGAGTTCCATCTGTTCCTGAATAGCTTCTTTCAAAAGGGCTTCTGCTTCCCGAGTGAATGTGAAGTAACTAACTCTCTTTGACTTTCAGTCGAGTGCCCATTATGTAATGTATTCTAATGAAAGGATGTTAGCATATATAGCGTCGGATGTTATGAGAGTTTCCACGAAAGAGAAAGCGAAAAAGTCAGTATATGAAATCGAAGCGCATTGCAATCATCGATCATATAGAATGTGTGCCGCGAGTGATCAGTCTGCGCATAGCGGATTGTCGTGCCTCTATCTTCCCGGGACTCCTGCGGGCGTTAGAGATGGAACTACTGAAGCTGCTCGACCAAGCAACCAATTACCACCCTAAATAAAACGTAGCTACTCACCTGGGAAAAATTCCTGCTCAGATCTCAATCCGTCACTTTTTCTCTTCTACACCGTCCGAGCTTGGTTGTTTAGTTTGGTTTTTTCTTTCTCTGAGTAATGCCCTAAGGTTTGATGTCCGGGGTCAAAGAATGAGCTAAGCGCCGAGCGAAGAACCGTACCAAGGTGAAGGGATGTGGTGAATCATACCGAAAAAAGCACTGAAATGAACCATATCGAGCACAGGTCTCACTCTACAAGTTCGATGAGCTCCGTAGCGGGCCTGTGCCTACTATCTACGACGTGTGTGTGCTATGGAAAGCAAGCTAAGCCGTTCGAACTCTGTCTGGTGATCAACAGCTTGTGGACTACTATTCTACTGCTGGGACGAACTCTTTTACAAATTGGTGGGAGTATTCACTGAATGACTGACTAACTGATTCGGGGAAGGAAGAAGTCCCGATATCTACCTACATCTAAGTCGATGAAAATAGCAACTTGATTGGGAGCCTTCTTTATTTTATGTCGAGTTCTACACGGATACGTGCACTTCATAGGGTTGCCCATGTAGCTGTCGCTTTCTCCTCCAGGTCGAAAAGGCGAGACTGAAAGAAATAAGGGGCTTACTTCCTACTCCCTCTCCCCTCTTCCATTGCTGAAACGGGGCCCCGCCTTATTCTAAGAAAAATGCCATAAAGCAGGAACTTTAACCCATGATACGAAAACCAAAATCAGAATAAGAAAAAGGATTCAATCCGTCGCCTAAAAGACGACACTCTAATTCGCGAATAGCACACACATAGTCATGTCTCTTGAAAGTACCAACAGGCCGGTGTGACTCTCTATGAAAGAAAAGTCTGACTCTTACGTCAATCTTATATTTCTCTGACTTACTCCTTGTTCTAAAGAGTTGGAACTGCTTCCTTACAGGACAATCAATGGCTACCCGAGAGATAAAGGCCCTCTCCTAGCCCAATTTATTATATACCCGAGATTCCTAAAGAAAGATGGGTTTTTAAAATAAAAAAAAAAGTCTGGAAATTAAGTTGCGTGCTTTCGCAGTGAAGTTTCTGTTTAATTGAAAAAGACTGATACATGGAGTTGTGAAGTTCTGCTAACTGATTTCATGGGAGAAAGGCTTTCTGATAGAGTTATACCCCTTTTTAGCACCCAAGGTAATGATGCGCCTTTGTATATAAGTTGTGCAAATTGATGAACAGGTGATGGAATTCTTAATAAAGTGAGAAGTCTAAGCAGCTTTTTTATATCGAGCGTTGGCGGCTCGGAGTGAAAAGAAGTCCGGCATGAGTAAGACAAAGTGTAGTTTAGTTTCTTTTAAATGCGGATGGCATGCTGTCTGAATTCTGGACTTGAGATTCTGGCAAGCTGCATGATTACCTGTTATTTGAATAGGTTTAGTAACCAGAGGATAAAGGGGAAGACCTATTCTCAACCAAAGAAAAAGTAGAAAAAAAAGAAAATCTTTGTACATCATACTTAAGTGGTGGGGCTCCTTTTTTGTTTCACAAAATAGACTCTTCCACTTCTATATACTATATACACTGTGTTCGACTGAACCCGTTCTCGTTTTGGCTCTGCGTTCATGAAATGGAAAGACCAACAACAGAAAGAAAATTCTTCGATCGAAATTTCAGGCCTATGGAAATTGTTCATCTCGTTTACTGAGGGAAGGGGAATCCATCAAGGTTTTGGCTCGCAATAAAGCTAGGGTCCTGATCGAGCAACTAGTAGTCCTATCTATCCACCTCTCCAGACACAATATCTTGAGTACCTATGATGGTGACCACATCGGCTGGCATGTGATGTTTGGACATAGAATCGAGTCCTTGTGAATGGGCAGAGCCAGGTGCTCTTATTTTACGACGGTAAGGACGATTGCTTCCATTACTGACCAGAAAGACACCAAATTCTCCTTTAGGTGCTTCAACTGCGGTATAGGTAGAAGGAGCTGGTACGGAAAAACCTTCTGTATAAGGTTCGAAATGGTGAATTGAGGTAGAGTAGACCGATGATCCTGTAGTCATTTGGCCGGCTATTGAAAGAAAAAGCTTGCATCTGCTCTCTTTATTATATAACCGGTCTCATCTCTCTCCAAACCTAACGTGATAGTTTCCCATCATAAGGCTTTCTATCTATAGATTAAGCCATTACCAAGGAGCGTCTTCGT